GGAAAGCAAGGGGTCGGCAGACTTCTTCCGGAAATGCAAGACGACTTTTGTTCCGGACGCCTTGCGGGGATTCGAACCTCCGTCCGTATTACGCATCACTCCATTTCGTGTCTAGTGTGCCTACCCTCCCTTCGAAGCAAGGGAACGTGAGAGAGTTTTGTGAACCGATTCAATTGTACCAATATCTCTCTAGTCCCGTCAACTCCTAAACCAAATTTTCATTCCTTTTGTGCGTGCTGGATTTAAGAACTGCTAACTGGGAGACTCCACTAAGATTGAAACGAAATCCACAAACCTTTTTAATTATTCACCGATTCCCCGGGTAGTGGTAAGGTTCCAGTTCATACTGACTATGGCCAAGGGTTCAAATCTAGTCCCGCCCGCAATCAATCATCTCCAAAGCAGTGTTTGATTCCCTCCCAGTACAGAGACCTCTTTTTCTCACGGCCTGACAAGCCCACGCTTGTCTCACAGGCAAGTCTTTTCACCAATCTTAAAAAAAGGATGCCATATGAGTAGACAAAAAAAAGGGGGGGGGGGCTTTCCCCCTTCGCCTAAATACTCGGCTGGATGTAACGGCGTGGGTTGTTACTGCGCAACTCCAGCTGTGCACTGCGCGGAAATACTTCTATCTCCTCCGGAATATACGAGGGATCATTTTCCTAGCAAGTGATTTTGGGTGCAAGAAGACAAGCTAGATAGGAGAATGCCAGGATCAATTACCGAAGAAGATAGAACTATTTCGTAAATTGCACAGACAAACTAGTTGGGATAGCGGAACTAGCTTTTAATTCATTTAAGGAAGAAGAGGAAGAAATGAAGAGGGAGAAGAAGAGAGAGAAGAAAGAAAAGGAAGTTTCGTACCATAACTCGAAGTGGGTCTAAAAGAAGGTATTCCGTGTGATTTCGATAATAGGATCTATGAAGATACCCGATAGGGTTGATGCTAGCGCACGAATGATCGTAGCTATTTCAAGAGAATTTCTCGAAATCGATAGAGAAACTAATGAATTTTGTCTAGAAGTTATGGGTGTATCGCTCCTCCCACTCTTCCCGGTGAACATCAATTTAATTATTTTTAGATAGTAATAGATGGAAATGACACTTGTGACGAGCGCCACCGGAACTGATGAGTACGAACCAGCTTTCCATCCATGCCAAAAGAGATAGAGTTTACCAAAGAAACCGGATGGTGGAGGCATACCCCCTAGGGATGGTGAACGTAAAACCGAAGAGAATGTTAGAACAGGATCCTTCATGTATAATCCCGCATAATCCCTGATATTATCAGTTCCGGTTCGTAAACCAAATGGGGTGATACAAGCAAAAGTTCCCAAATTCATGAGTATATAGATAAACGTATAAGTTATCATACTTGCGTAACCGTTCCCTGAGTCTGCAGAAAGTACCCCAATCATGATATATCCAATTTGGCTTATAGAAGGATAAGCTAGCATACGTTTTACGCTTCTCTGAGTAACGGCAATTAGATTTCCCAATATCATGCTAAAGGTAGCTAAGAATCCCACCGCGACATGCCACTCATCAGATAAGTATGGGAAAATTAGACCGAAGAGTCTTGTAAATGAAGCTGAAGCTGCTACTTTGGAGGTAACAGAGAAAAAAGCAACGACTGGTGTAGGGGAGTCAGAGTCGAAAAGAAGATTTTCGATCTTTTCGCTCATTCAGAACCGTGCGTGAAATTCTCACCTCACACGGCTCCTGGTTCGGAAGGGAGTCATAACTGGTATTGCTCCCAGAACCTTCCTCGTGTATGTCTCAAATCCATTTTTCCTCAAAAAATCCAGAATCACTCGATGCAAAGAATAGTTGTTAACTTCTCGAGGAATCCCTCATCATTTGTTTCCATTTCCCGCCAAGGGTTTCGTCTAAAATTAAAATTCCTTCTTGGTTGTTTGTCCTTCTCCCTTTTCTTTGCAACGGAATCCAATCAATAACTATTGATTGATAGGCACATGCGACAGGCGGAAGAGACAAATTGCAACTTTCTTCGTTCCCGACAGGCACATCTTTTATCTTAGGGCAATTTTCTAGTATAATGT